GTTTCCCCGTGGAGGAACGAAATACCAATCCATTCCTATGGAGCATCCAGTAACAAGAAGATTTAATCGGAAATATCGACAAATTCTTGAATTTACTATAATTACATCTCTACTGAATTTGAATATCAGAATAGCCGATATAGTCATGATTCAATGGGTCAGGTCCACTTACTTTTTCTTTTTTTTTTTTTTGTTGATTTCTTATCTTGATTTGACGATGAATTTTTGGAATAATAAAAAAGTGGGAATATTTATTAATTCATAATTGGGATTGGGGAGATAGAATATCTATGTCCCCGAACCAATAATCTTGAAGAATGAACCGTGATAGAGCTTGTAGTGACATAGTCATCCTCTCAAATAGTGGGATGACTTATCATTATAATGAACAAATGCTCCACTTTTTAATGATACTACTATAGTATATCTTATAACTTATTATATTTAAATAATTGACTCATTTTTTTAGAATAATAACTTATTATGTTATGCAGATGTTTACTTTTTTTATTACAAATATCAACAATATTCCTATTCTCTACTACAAAACTACAAAATAAAGACTCAGACTGGAGTTTTGTGGAAAAAGCCCCTTATCGGATTTGAACCGATGACTTACGCCTTACCATGGCGTTACTCTACCGCTGAGTTAAAGGGGCCCTTTTGAATCAATTCCTGAGTGAGACACTAGCCACTATGAATTTACTGCATGTACCTATGTATATAATATATGGAGAGATATATATGTATATGTTTCCATAGTGTTTCATTCAGAAACAATAATTTTTTTTAGGAAGTCCGGGATAAAACCTAATTACTTTGCTTTATTTTTTATTAACCCTCATCGGAACGAGATTCAATTGATTGATACAAAATTCGACTATAGACCCAAGATATTTTCTATTTTATCGAATCATGTGATGAATAGATTGAACTCATACCCGGAACCAAACTATATAGAAACTTTCTAGCGTTTCTTAATTTCCTGTCTTAGTCTGAGATCGAGATAGGCATATGTTATCTTAACAATGCCTGACTCGATGAGTGAAAGTTGAATTGAAAAATGAAGTTTAATCTTTTTTTTTTTTTGCCGGACAAATCACTCCCTGAAGGGATCCTATACTTCATTAATTCTATATAATTATAGGGAATGGTTTGTGAACCCTGAGTGAAAAATAAAAAAAAAAAAATTATAGGAATCCTGAAAGGTGGAAAGCTTCCTTGGGCTTATTCACACCATTACATTATATTGACAATTACAAAAAACTGTTCATACTATGAGCATAGTATGGTGGCGATCGGGCAGGTATGCCCCCATCGTCTAGTGGTCAGGACGTCTCTCTTTCAAGGAGATTGCGGGGATTCAAATTCCCCTGGGGGTAGGGTACTACAAAAGGGAGTTGCTCATGGATTATCAATAAGTCTAGAATTGATTCTTCCTGGGTCGATGCCCGAGTGGTTAATGGGGACGGACTGTAAATTCGTTGGCAATATGTCTACGCTGGTTCAAATCCAGCTCGGCCCAAAAATTTGCCGATCCATCATGAGATGATATACAATTTTTTCTACAGAAATGTCCGATACGGAGGAATAAAGAAAAGAATCCATTTCATTTTTCTATCCCCTATTTAATTTAGTTTTAAAGGTTCCCACATATTATGATTCTGATCTTTTTTATGATCTAGATTCATATTATGATCTGTAAAAAAAAAAATAGCTTTTTTCAATTGATTTGATACGATTTTACAATAGAATTACTAGCAATCTGTGTCGTTCGCGCTAAAGTCCATATTCGTGTGGATAGGAATATATCACTCGTTGCTCTGTTACAATACGACGATTCTAGCTAGAATTGAACTAATTTTGAATGAAATTTTTGAAAATATGTATGTTGTACACCTCATTTTTCTGGGATTGTAGTTCAATTGGTCAGAGCACCGCCCTGTCAAGGCGGAAGCTGCGGGTTCGAGCCCCGTCAGTCCCGACCTAGAATCTGGTGAATCCATCAATTCATCTCTCTATTTTCTGTGAAGGGGGGGACACGAAGCAGAATCTAATTTCCAGTCTGGGATTCTTATTTCTTTTTTCTTTCCTTTATCGTTTTACATTTCTTATTGAACAAATACAATATGGCAATTTTAATTAATTTAAATTTAATTAGTACCGATTGATGAGGGAGAGACATATGTAGATTGGTACAATTGTTGGTAGCACTATAATGCAGGATTCCAAGAGATGGTGTTCTTGTCTGGATTTTTCGCTTGCTCCCGATCCATGGAATAGAATACCCATTTGTTTTCCTGGAGCACATACACAAATTGGGATTTTTTTATTATATTGTAGATAGAAAATGAACTTAACCTTAGTTACCCCGTCGGAATACTTTTAATCTAAAAAGTACCTCCCTTTCTAGCTCCGAGTTTGTATAACCCCAATTCCCAATTGGAAAAATCTATCTATTTCAGTCAAATTAAATTGCACACCGAATTTTGGATATTCTATGTGTGTCCTAGTATCAATCCAAGGCAAAAAGATATTAAAAAAAGAAAGATCAAACAAAGATCTATCACTCTAAGTCTTAGCTTAGTAAAGGAATGAATAATCTCTTTTTATTCCTATTTCTTTGAATGGTCCTATCGAAGAAAGCTTCAAATATGGAATAGTAATTTTGTCGAAATAGTAATATTTCTTAGACTGGGACCGATCTTTATCAAACCTCTTTGTCTTCTAAGGAAATTAGATTATAAAAAACTGAGTTTCAAACTTAATTGCTTTGCTTCTTTTTTTTTCTTTTATTTCACTTCTACTATATGGATTGGTTTGTGACCAATCGAAGCGTAAGATGGGTCAGATGATACCTCATTATTTGATTTTATTTCTATAAAGAAAATGGGAGGGTATAGAAAAGAAACAAAGAATGAAAAATTCAACAGGATTCTTGATTGGATCAGGAATTCCATTCCGTATGTATAAAAGATCTTCATATGTTATACTATTAAATTCTCGACGATAAATAGATTTGATAGCTCAGATATTGTTATTCATAATATTAATCCGATTTAATATCATCGGTTTAATATCATCGGGATGAATTGCATCCCCTGGAATTTACAGGAGAAAGACTTAGAATCTCTATGGGATTAGATCCCGAGTTATTGTGAAGTAAAAAAAAAAAAAAACGATAAAATTATGGAAGTAAATATTCTCGCATTTATTGCTACTGCATTGTTCATTCTAATTCCTACTGCTTTTTTACTTATTATTTATGTAAAAACGGTCAGTCAAAATGATTAAAATTAAAATAAAGCTTGACTTGTCAGTTCTTATAATTAATTAATTAATGGAATAAATGAAAGGAGATTTAAATCCCACGTCTTGATTGAGATGAATGGATTAGAATCAACAGTATAGGAGATCTGATAGTATGGTAGAAAGGTTCCGATATTTCTTTCTACCATACTATCTATCGTATCATTGTATAAAGTTAGACTGTAAAAAAAATATAGGCTTTTTATAGATCCATCTAAAATATGTATATTCATCCAGGTACACATAAATCACATATGTGTAATGTACATATAAGTACACATAAATGGAAGGAGCCCCTCAATTTTAGTCTAATTCTTTGCTACATCCATTTGATTTGTCGTGATTCCATCAATCCGATAATCGAATGTCCACTTTTACTCTTCGGAATAATTTTTTTTTTCGAAAAATTTCATGTATATCCCTTTTACTTTGAAAATACGAACATGGGAATCATTGAAATTTTTGTTTAATTGAAAGGTTATTCTTCATATATTACTCTACTTTTACTGGTACTGAATTCCTGTAGAATTTGGAAATGGGAGTCTTTTTTATTAAAATTAAAAACGCCTTGCAGAATGATCTCTGAAATTATTGATACAGTTTGATTACTCAATTCAATTTTTAGTGACTCTAGAGTCCACTTCTTCCCCATACTACGAGTGAAAGGGAAAATGTAAAGACTACCATTAAAGCAGCCCAAGCAAGACTTACTATATCCATGTGAATTATGTCCCCTATCTCTATGAATATGAAGAAATTCTTCTATTAGTGATTATTGATCACTAATAATAATGGAATCAATGGCGCAGAGTCAAAAAGGGATTCTGACCGAAGGAAGACAATTGATAAACCAATCCAATAAATCCACCCATACCAAGTTTTTATATGATTTCCGGTGAATTTGGGAAGCCTTAAGCTCAAGCAAGAGCACAGTTACTCTTTGGAATTATAAAACTGAAAGGAATGTTCGTAATGGAACACGTAGGAATAGTAAGCCCTATTGTTTTTTTTTGATCTTCATAAGCGAAAGACATAAAAAAGACAATCAAGATAGATCAAAATATCTCAGATTTTTCTATCCCTTCTTTGCTCTAATCCTTACTTACTTTTCCCGATTGTTGCACAGAGACAGTCGGGAGACCACCCATTACATTCTACCTTTCCCTGGGGGTTACCGAAACTAAAAGTAAAAAAAAAAACTTTGATTTGATTCTACGAAAAGCCAATTATCCAATCCAATATTGAGTGAATGTCTGAGCATTCAGAGACTTTTGTGAGTCTGTATACAAAGTATCTTATGCCCTTTACACCACTACTAATTTAATTTGTTTGATTCCCCGTTTGACTATCTAACTCAAGACTCGGTCAGTAGACGCTACACTAGTAATGAAAGTCTTGATAGACTAGCCCTTCTATTATACTAAAACCCTTCCTTGAACCCTAGTCGTAAGGATTAACATTTTTTATAGATATAGAACCTCCCTATTTTGAGCACGTATCGGCCATTCTAGCCCTTTTCCCTTGCTTTTGATGGGCAAGAATTTGTCGATTTTTATACTACCAACAAAAGGATTTCTAGTTTTTATTGATCAGGCGACACCCGGATTTGAACTGGGGAAAAAGGGATTTGCAGTCCCCCGCCTTACCACTCGGCCATGCCGCCAAAACGGAAAAAAAAAATAGATAGAACTATTCCATTTTTTGATTGGATTTGCATCTTGAATCCCGTTTTTCTTATCCCCTTTCTATTCTAATAAACCTAAAAGAAACCTCGCCCTTTTATTGGAACCGGTGGCTTCCTTTGAATTAATTGTAGAGTATCTCAAATTTCCAACTACACAACGCCAACCCTCCCTTTGCTTTCTATTGAAAGAGAGAATGTGGCTTTTCAGTTACAGAATCAAAAATGAAATGGAAATAGGAACCATTAACTATTGACTGTGCCTTCAGTTCTTGGATCTCAAATTGCGTTTGTTTCCTTAATGTTATAAGAAAAGTGAGTATTAAGAAAATTCAATTGATATGCAACTAATTAGTGTCAATTTCAACTATTTTCAAATAAAAAACTTTTCAATTACAATTATAACAACAATTATGTGTATATGTAAACCCCAGAACATCAATTTTTACACAGATATACCTAACACGCTCTCTTATTTATATATGTATATAAGCGAAATAAGGGGAATTAAGGAAGGGAAAAGGGAATTACCATGCTTCAATTTTTCATTGAATCTGTTGAATATCAAAAATCATTTAGGATATAGCACGTTTCATGTCATGTTGTCCCAAGTAGAACTTAGATAGGCGATATGCGCATAATCAGACCTGTGTGTTATTAATAAATACAACCCCTCTTGCGCACTACATTAGTATTCCGCGAATTTGACTAACATAACAAATGGGTCACAATGTCTCTCCTCTCTGCGAATCTTTTCTGTCTTTATCGCATTTATAGGGAAGAGATTCAAAATTCGGAGTCCCTTTACTTTTTTGGTATTCAATCAGAGTGTATTATTAGAATAATAGGTGAATTTTTGATCACTTTTTATATTGTATACAAGACTCCATAACATAAACCTAAGCGGCAGAATTTTTTTTTTTTTTCAGGAATTTTTTATCAAGTCATTTCCATTTGTATTTGTTAGAAATTCGAATTTAAATTTTAAGTAGAAAATTTTTTTGATTTCTCTGCTCATATCATAACATATTTCATACATTACATATATGAAGTTGGGTAAAATTTCATGCGATTCCGTAAACAGAATCTATATTCCATCATTGCTAGATAAATCCATATGGTTCATGGAAGAATGAGCCAATGCATGGGATTTTTTCGATAAATGGGAAACTAAAATAAAGATGCTTCAAGATGTAAATGAGGGAATGTCTACAATACCTGGGTTTAGTCAGATACAATTTGAAGGATTTTGTAGATTCATTGATCAGGGCTTGACGGAAGAACTTTATAAGTTTCCAAAAATTGAAGATACAGATCAAGAAATTGAATTTCAATTATTTGTGGAAACATATCAATTGGTAGAACCTTTAATAAAAGAAAGAGATGCTGTGCGTGAATCGCTCACATATTGTTCTGAATTATATGTACCCGCGGGATTAATTTGGAAAACGGGTAGGGATATGCAAGAACAAACCATATTTATTGGAAACATTCCTCTAATGAATTCCCTGGGAACCTTTATAGTAAATGGAATATACAGAATAGTGATCAATCAAATATTGCAAAGTCCCGGTATTTATTACCGTTCAGAATTGGACCATAGGGGAATTCCGGTCTATACCGGTACCATAATATCAGATTGGGGAGGAAGATCAGAATTAGAGATTGATAGAAAAGCAAGGATATGGGCGCGTGTGAGCAGGAAACAAAAAATATCTATTCTAGTTCCATCATCAGCTATGGGTTCGAATCTAAGAGAAATTATAGATAATGTATGCTACCCTGAAATTTTCTTGTCTTTTCCGAATGATAAGGAAAAAGAAAAAATTGGGTCAAAAGAAAATGCCATTTTGGAGTTTTATCAACAATTTGCTTGTGTGGGGGGGGATCCGGTGTTTTCTGAGTCCTTATGTAAGGAATTACAAAAGAAATTTTTTCAACAAAGATGTGAATTAGGAAAGATTGGGCGACGAAATATGAATCGGAGACTTAATCTTGATATACCTCAGCACATTACATTTTTGTTACCGCGGGATGTATTGGCAGCTGCGGATCACTTGATCGGAATGAAATTTGGAATGGGTACACTTGATGATCTGAATCACTTGAAAAATAAACGTATTCGTTCTGTAGCGGATCTTTTACAAGATCAATTCGGATTGGCTATGATTCGTTTAGAAAATGCGGTTCGGGGAACTATAGGTGGAGCGATTAGGCAAAAATGGATACCGACTCCTCATAATTTGGTAACTTCAACTGCATTAACAACCACTTATGAATCCTTTTTCGGCCTACACCCCTTATCTCAAGTTATGGATCAAACAAATCCATTGACACAAATAGTTCATGGGCGAAAATCAAGTTATTTGGGTCCTGGGGGGTTGACAGGGAGAACTGCGAGTTTTCGGATACGCGATATCCATCCTAGTCACTATGGGCGTATTTGCCCAATTGACACATCTGAAGGAATCAATGTTGGACTCATTGGATCTTTAGCAATTCATGCGAGG